TATTTCCTCATAGTAATTTCGACTTCATCCCTTCCCCTTCCCGGAGTTCATTCTCCGGGGAACTTCGTTTAAACTTTTCCGGTGTATTCTTTCCAATCTACTTCTTTTCTTCTTATTTCGTTGGAAATCAGATAAAGACAATTCCTATTTGATATAGCTATTTGTGCTAGTATTTTACGATTAAGAAGCAACTGTCTCTTGTATAGATCATGTATTAATTTACTATAACTATAGGATACTCGCGTTTCTCGAATTACTGCGTTTATCCGAGTGATCCACAAACGACGAAGATCTCTCTTTTGCTTATCCCTATCCCGATGAGACGAAACTAAAGCTCTTATTTTCTGTTGAGTAATAGTTCGAGTAAGTCTTGAATGAGCCCCCCGAAAGCTTGATGCAAATAAACGAATTTTTGTTCTACGTCTCCGAGCTATATATCCGCGTTTAATTCTGGTCATTTAATAAATAAGACTTTGGTGAATAACTAATTGACTTCCTTTCTTTCAGTTATTCTTTATCCCCTTTCCTGGTCTATTAATAATCAAACGGATTTTTCCAATGTATAAAAAAAAGATTCCAATGGCTTTGGCTACTATAACCTTCCCAACCACGATTTTTTCTTTTTTTTAGGTATTTTACTGCGAAATACGAAAGAAATAATAAATTTTCTTTTGCTAGGTGTCAAAAAAAATAGAGTCAATAAAAAAAATAAATATAAATTAAATGTATTAAAGAAATAGTGGGTTCCATCGTTTCTATGGTTACTTCTTAAACGGTGAGGTCTTCTCTATACACCGGAGCCTTTAACTTCATTTAATCAATGTTATTGAGAACTTGTATGGTTCACACCACACTCTTTGGCTCTACCTCTGAATTATCCAGTAATGGGTCTTTCACAATGAGACCCTCCTATACAGTAACGGTATTTAATTATGAAAGTTAGCCGGGTAGCTGACCCTCGTAGTCCGTTCTTGACCGAGTGGAAACTTCATTTTTATGTTTTTTTTTCATTTAAATGAAATAAGATTTCTTCCGCTTAATGGATAGCCGTTTGTTACCAATGGAGAATTGCTTATCATCTTAAATTCAGGTGATTAGATTTGCACCAACGGAAACCATAAACTTTAATACACAATAAATATAAGGGATCAATTTGCTTATTTTTAGATAGTGAAGGGCGTTCCTTCTTCTATCCTATGAATAGGTACTAATCATTGCTACTGGAAATCGTTTTTCTTTCCCAGCTTATGATCTAAACGAGTCGCACATACACCCTAGTACATGTTCCTCGACGCTGAGGACATCCCCCAAGAGCGGGGGATTTCGTGACATTTCGAATTGGCTGTCTTGTATTTCTAATAAGTTGTTTAATAGTTGGCATGTTGAATCATATACATAATGGGCTGGTTTAGATTGATCCTAACCGGATGATTATGAATTTTTTCTATTTAATAGAATAGTAAACTCGGATATAAAATATAAAATCACGGATTTGCACAAAATCCATCTTTTTTTCATTCAACTGCTACAAGATCAATAATTCCATAAGCTTGGGCTTCTGTTGCTGACATAAAAACGTCTCTTTCCAGGTCTTCAGATACAACCCATAATGGTTTGCCCGTCCTTTGTGCATAAACCCTTGTGATGGTTTCGCGTATTTTCAGCAGCTCTTCCGCTTCCAGGATAAATTCTCCCGTTTGCGCCTCATAAAAAGAAGCAGCAGGTTGATGGATCATTACCCTGATGATACAAGGGTTTTCTATCTGGTGTGATGAAACGAACAGAAAAGAAAGATAAAGAAAAGAATAATAGGAAAAAAGATAGAATTAAATAACCGTACGGGCATCATCTTTTGTGCATTGCATACGGCTCTAGAATAAAATTTACCTTTTTACCCTCCATTGAAGAAAGATAAAAATAGAATTTATCAGCCCCAGATGGGTAAATGATCAAATTGCCACCCTTCCTTTCGCTTTCGGAGGAGTTCAAAAAAAATGCTATAAAAAATACTATGATGGCTCCGTTGCTTTTTATTTGAAATTGGATTATTTTTTTATCTTTGATTCAGCAATCCCAAAGTTTCTTTTTTTTATCCAAAAAGTATTTTTTCCCGCTCTTTTTTATAACAAAAATATTGTTTAAGAGACCTGCGGTGTGAAAACAAAAAAGTTTGTGACGCTGAATTGGACTTCCGATAGATAATTGAAAATTGGAAATCCCTTTTATCTCATACTACTCTCTCGATACATAATCGAATCTTTTGGAAAAAAACAATACAAAATTTTTCATATCGAATTCGAAGTGCCATGCTATTATTACTTAATATTCATATGGCGAAGGCATAGTTCTCTTTTTTCGCTCAAATAAAAAAACCTCATTGGCGCCAAGCGTGAGGGAATGCTAGACGTTTGGTAAGTTCTCCTGCAGCTAGGAGAAAGGATCCCATTGACGCGGCCAAGCCCATGCATACTGTATGGACCTCTGGTCGCACAAATTGCAT